ATTTCGAATTGACCTTTGGATACAAATCGCGAGAATGTATATTCTTCTTCAAATATGCTATTGAAGGAAAAGGGATTAAACCTTTTTAAGAAATAAAGTTTTTTGATCGGAATATTAAAAAACCGAAAGATCCCTTAACTATTTAAGTTATTAATCGAACGAATCACACTTTTACCACTAAACTATACCCGCTACATATCCATTATTATATATGGATATACCTTTTGTCGAACAAAGGAATGAGATGCAATTAAGATAGCATCAGACTCATGAAAATTCTAGCGTTGACACTACGTCCCGCCGGGGCGGGGGTATTTGAAAAAATAGGCGAAGAACAGAAAGTTTATTTTTTATTTAAATATTTTATTTAAATAAAAAATAAATAAATAAAAATTTTAGAATATAAAATATAATATATTATTATAATATATAATAATAAAGTGAAAAGTATAACTTTTCACTTGCTGTAAGTCATTATTGACAGTCCTAAATCGAAGGAGTTATTGAAGCTGGACCATAGAAATGATGAATTCCGCATTTCTTTTTTTGTTTTCAACTTTCCCCTCAACTGCCGTATTTTATGAATTTGAATTCGGATCGATTGGATCTCAAATGTTCAAATAAAGCTTGTCCCTTGAACAAATAAATGAGTTATGTTATATATGTATGTTATATATGTTAGAATATATTCTATGTGTGTTTCATTTTTAATATTGTTTAATATTTAATATATGTATGTATTCTTTATCCAGTTAAGTAATTAAGTAGATTGAGAAAAAAATACTAATAACAAAAAAATCTTAACTTAAAATACTTAATAAGAATGGTGAAAAATATTCATATTCTTTCATATTCCATAGTATATCACATGATATAGTATATCATATTCTATAGTATATTATTTCCATGGTGTTAATAATACTAATAAATGACACTTCTATCATAGGAATAGGGATGGAAATTGGCTTTCTTGTTGCTTCAATAACAAGCAAGTATTTTTGATTTGATATCAAATCAAAAATAATTAAATCGTTTGATCTATGAAATGATTCATCAGAAGTAATGTAATGGCCCGGCCAGTACTTAACCAGGCCGGGGGAATGAACCTTTCTTACAAAATAAAAGAAGTAATCAAAGAAGTAAGGTATTCTTTCTGTATCTATTCTATTGGAGATAAGATATCCGTTTCGAATCATTACATTATCTGAATTGAATTATTGATCAAATTCGTAGATATCTTATCTATTTTAATAGAATATTTATTTAGAATATATTATTAGTGTTATTTTATCCTTATACTTATAATTATAATAAAAATAAAGAAAGAAAACGAGGGTTCTTTTAATCTTTTTTACTTCACGTGTCACATCACATAAAAAATGAAAAATTTTGAATTGGGAGAGATGGCTGAGTGGACTAAAGCGGCGGATTGCTAATCCGTTGTACGAGTTATTTGTACCGAGGGTTCGAATCCCTCTCTCTCCGCCCCCTCTGATTACTTCAGACTTTCAAAATTTTTCCAATTTCAATCCCTGATTTTTCATAATAGGTAAATGTATGGAATACATAAAAAAGTAAAGAAAAACTCAAAATCCTTTTTTTTTATTCCTCGCGTCCGGGATTACGGCCCGGATCGTTAGATAAGAATCCAAAGATGAAGAGAGAAACAAAAAATATCACTACTGTGTAAACGAAGAGTTTGAGAGTAAGCATTACACAATCTCCAAGATTATTTTTTTGGAAAAAGGAAATAGATTGCCTATTTTTTATCATATACACTATTTTGACATAACACCCCCCAAATGAAGTCTTTTCTTGAAAAAAAAGTAATTTTCACGAATTTATTTGTAATAAGAAAAGAAAGATTCGGATTCCTTCATTACCAAAAATTTTTGGCCATATCCATTATTTGGTATTGTGGGGTCCTTAGAAAGTCCTTGTTTACTGGAAGGTCAGAACGAGGAAATAAGTTGATCCAAATTTGTCACCGCGGTTATTCAATATAAAAGAATTTCGATTTTTGAATCGAGGGTTCATAATGTAAAACTTATCTGATCTTATCAATTTTTCGAATTTTTTTCGGATAAATCATGAGCGGAGCATTAAAAATTTTATCGAAAACTTACGGCAGCTTGCCAAACAAAGGCTAAGAGAAAAAATAGTACAGGTATGACAGGCATAACATCTACGATTGGATTGAAAAAGGCATAAGCCTCGGGCAATTTGCCGAAGAAAAAACTACTCGAATAGAGGGTAGAATTAAGACAGATACAGATTAAATTAAAGATATTAAGCATAAGAAACATTTCATTCTTGTAGATTAGAAAATTTGATTTTGGTTGAGTTCTTTTTCTTAGGGAAAAACGAGAAGGCGGGTAAAAAAACCCTTCTTTTTCTTCGAACTCTCCCAAATCTAAAATCTTTCCTTTCATTCTCAAATGAGAATACAAGGAATTTGAGTTTCATACAATATCTTAATTGAATTTTATGTAATGATCAATAATTTTTTTTTTATTCTATATTTCCATGTGCTGAATCCTAGCAGCAATGTATTTCATATGTATTTTGGTTGGGATTGACGAATGACCAATACCAATATTAGTCTTTATTAGTGTCGAATATAAATTCTAAATCTAAATGGGGCGTGGCCAAGCGGTAAGGCAACGGGTTTTGGTCCCGTTATTCGGAGGTTCGAATCCTTCCGTCCCAGATCGTCTCCATCAGAAACGAAAGATTCTTCTCTTTAACAATTTTCTGTTTCATTTTGGATATTTGGATATAATGTGATCTCGCCTTTTGTTCTGAATTCTAGAAAAATGAATAATTCTAAGAATTATATCTTTTCTTTCGTTTGGTTTCTCACAAACGTGATCGAGTGTACGGGTAGAAATAAAGATATTTCTTTGAATTCTTAATTCAAAAAAGAATTGGGGGTGTATCATTCCCATTCAGAGTATACTTGTACTACTACTCATATTCATATTGAAGTAAGTTACTTAGGGAAACTTTGTGTTCCATATCGATGAAATGTGAATTCTCGCATGATGCATTCTGAATCGAAATAAAAAAAAGGCCTTTTTTCTATTCCATTCCCCAAGGAAAGCCTAAAGAAAATAAACGGTGTACCCCAATTCCCCACTTTATGTGGAGACTAAAGATTACGTAGTTTTTGGTATGAATTTCATTTCTTTCATCGTTCGTCTTAAAACTTCTAAAGCTGGGAAAAAATAGGAAAAACGAGTTGATCCAGATGCCGTTTTTTTTTGTATTTTATCTTATTCAAATGAATAATTGGAAATCAATGTAATGTAACGATTAAATGGATGGAAATTTATATATTCCATTTGCTTGACTTTATTGGAATTGGTGGAAAGATTATTGAACCTGAAGTAAAAAAAAATCCGTCTGTATAATCTGTATAATATAATATAAAATGAACAAGTCCTATAATATATATTATGTATTGTTATCGTATTGTTCTATTTCAGTAATAGCGGCTCTTTGGTTAAGTCAAAAGGGTCTGTGATTCTTTAAATATCCATGATTACCCCCGGTAATAACTGTTCGTTGTATATGATGGATACGAAAAGATTAGAGTTATTCTTGATTCTGATTTTCTCTTTCAGATGAAAGAAAGAATAACGACTTTAATCTTATCTTACCTTACACGAGACCTTTTCTATTCCATACTCATGAAAACAAAAAACGATTTTTATTTTGACTTCATTTTTATGAACCTTGGTACTTGAAGAAGTCTGAAAAATCTATTGTGAAAAATCTATATTATAGAGAAACTTACGACCTTTTCGAGTCATCGGACTAGCTTATATTTGGTTAATAACTGATTTTGGTCCGGAATTGGAAATCCATTAAGGGCCATTCTTTTGAGGTTTCGAATTTATTTGTTCGAGAAAAATAGGATCTTTTTTTTCATGATTCACCATTCCGAACGATCTGTTGAAGATATAAATAAGACTTAAGTATATTCCTCTTTTTTAGAAAGCTGTTTCATTCATAGGATAGAATATGGGGTGAAATAACTTTAATAAAACCTTTCTAAGACTTTTCCGGATAATTATTTATCTATCCATTTATCTATCCATAGATACATAGAAAGTATTATATACCGTTGAACCAATGACTATTCATGATTCCATATTGAATCAATTCCATACCGGTTCAAAATTCAATTTTTAATTAGAGGAATGTTGTTATGGTAAAACTTCGTTTGAAACGATGTGGTAGAAAGCAACGTGCGACTTGAAGGACATGATTCGTTGTGGATTCTTATACCCACCATTTTCTATAGGAATGAAGATGCTCTTGAATCGACATAGTTTGTTCTGTTCCTGCTCGGAACCTAATTTGTGTTGGGTTCGTAAATGGGAAAGGAATAGTACATGATGGAGCTCGAGCAAAAAGTATTGATTAATTTATCGGGGGAAGAATCTAGGGTTAGTAACAATTAATAAGTTAGACCAACTTTGTAAGTATATCCTCAATATAGAAATTGAAATCGAAGGGTTAAAATTTGAACAAGTTTGAAATGAAATAAAAAAAGTCAACTTGTTGGAATTGGTAAAGTAAAACTTTTCGATTAAAATGTAAAGTGTATTATATTACAAGGGAATCAATCGTTCGTATTATCTTTCCACAGAAAGAAATAACAAAAAACAAAAGGTATGTTGCTGCCATTTTGAAAAAAAAAGGAGTAAAGATCACCGAAGTAATGTCTAAACCCAATGATTTTACAAAGCAAAGAGAAAGGATTCCGGAACAAGGAAACACTATTTTCAATTGTCTCAATAATTTTTTTATTTTATTATAATGAGGAGTAAAAATAGAGACGAGACAAACAAGAGAGGTTAGAGACGACTCAAGAAATGCCTAAGGATTTACCTTCGAACTTTTTCAAAATTACCCAACTTGAGTTATGAGTACGAATGATATTTCTTTTTTCTGTAAGTAAGAACAAAAAACAACTCAAATCATAGTCTAATTCATGATTTTATGGATCTATTTGCCATTATATACAGAATATACAGAAATATTAGAATCATTTTTCTCGAGCCGTATGAGGAGAAAACCTCCTATACGTTTCTAGGGGGGGTATTATTTATCTACATCTATCCCAATGAGCGATCTATCGAATCGTTGCAATTGATGCTCGATCCCGACGAGAAGGGAGAGATCTTCAAAAAGTGGGTTTTTACGATCCGATACAGAATCAAACTTATTTAAACGTTCCTGCTATTCGTTATTTCCTTGAAAAAGGTGCTCAACCTACAGGAACTGTTCATGATATTTTAAGGAAAGCAGAATTATTTAAAGAAAGAGCTTCGTAAAGAAAAAAAAAACAAAATTTCTAAATAAAAAAGGAAGGGTAACTAGTATCTATTTTTGGTAATTATTTACCCACAATTTGCTCTTTTCTTGTTCTATTTATACTTAATTTACTTTATTTCTTCTTGTGCCAATCCAACACAAATACTTATTTGATTTACTTATTAATTTAATTGAATTAATTGAATTTGTTTTCTCAACATTCCATTCATATTGACAATGGTGTATCGAACAAATATAATTCGATCGTAGATAAATAGATCTGTTTATTCCGACTCCGACCCCTATTGGTTTTTCCTTTACTTCAGTCAAATAATGGGTTTGCCGGATTTACTGTTATACAAGATGTATTTTCTTAACGAAAATCAAAAATTTTGAGAAAAGGGGGCGGTCTGTAAATGTAAATTTTGACATTTCTATTGGGAATCTGTTGTTTAAAATTCGATCCGCTCATTTTGCTATTTTGATGTTTATAATTGATCATAAAATCTTTCCTTTATATTTCATTTCTTATTAGTTCAATGTTTTGACGTAGTTGTACAGTGCAATTCAATTGATTTTTTTTATTTCGATCGTATCTACATATCATATTTATCTGGGTTGCTAACTCAACGGTAGAGTACTCGGCTTTTAAGTGCGACTATGATCTTTTACACATTTGGATGAAGCAAGGAATTCGTCCAGACTCTTGGTAGAGTCTATAAGACCACGACAGATCCTGAAAGGTAATGGATGGAAAAAACAGCATGTCGTAATAATAAGAAAAAATGGAATTTCTTATTATATTCTTATTTTTTTGAGTGGAATTTTGAGTTGATCCTTACCGGATCATTCCAAAATTTTGTTTTGATTTTTGGAGGAGGGCAAAAGAAATTCACATTTACAGTTGGTCTAGTGAATAAATGGATAGAGCCCTACGGCTCCAATTCTGATAAAAAAAAAGTAACGAGCTTCTATTCTTAATTTGAATAATTACCCGATCTAATTAGATGTTAAAAATAAATTAGTGCCTGATGCGGGGAAGGGTTCTCCTGTGAATGGACCTTTGATTCTTTTTTTTTTCTTTTTTAATAAATCCTAACTATTTCTCTATTATGGATTGGAAACGAATGTGTAGAAGAAACAGTATACTGACAAAAAGAATTTGTTCCAAAGTCAAAAGAGCGATCGGGTTGTAAAAATAAAAGATTTTTGACCCTCTGGTAATTATAACGAAGATAAACCCATTGGATAGAAGGGGAGAGGAAAAAGATCTGTTGATTGGACTCCCTGTTTCCGGGGTATATATTTTTTTCCATACATAATACATACCCTGTTCTGACCATATTGCACTATGTATAATTTGATAATTCAAGAAATGCCTATTGTTTCTGGTTCAAGTAGAAATGTAAGTCAATGGAAGAATTACAAGGATATTTAGAAAAGGATAGATCTCGGCAACAACACTTCCTATATCCGCTACTCTTTCAGGAGTATATTTATGCACTTGCTCATGATTATGGTTTAAATGGTTCAATTTTTTACGAATCCGCGGAAGTTTTTGGTTATGGCAATAAATATAGTTTAGCACTTGTAAAACGTTTAATTATTCGAATCTATCAACAGAAATCTTTGATTTCTTTGGTTAATGATTCTAACCAAAATCGATTTGTTGGGCACACCCACAACAATTTTTTTTATTCTCGTTTTTATTCTCAAATGATATCAGAAAGTTTTTCAATTATTGTAGAAATTCCATTCTCGCTGCGATTAGTATCTTATTTCAAAGAAAAAGAAATACCAAAATATCATAATTTACGATCAATTCATTCAATTTTTCCCTTTTTAGAGGACAAATTATCGCATTTAAATTATGTCTCAGATATACTAATACCTCATCCCATCCATATGGAAATCTTGGTTCAAATTCTTCAATGCTGGATTCAAGATGTTCCCTTTTTGCATTTATTGCGATTCTTTCTTCACGAATATCATAATTGGAATAGTCTTCTCATTACTCAGAAGAAATCCATTTTCGTTTTTTCAAAAGAAAATAAAAGACTATTTCGGTTCCTATACAATTTTTATGTGTTTGAATGCGAATTTTTATTTGTTTTTATTCGTAAACAATCCTTTTATTTGCGATTAACATCTTTTGGAACTTTTCTTGAACGAACA